AGCCAATTTCATTCTTTTAACTAACTGAGGAAGAATTTGCAAATTAATAAACCCTGGTGGCCGAATTTTATATCGCCAAGGAAAAACGCCCTTATCTCCTATCAGAAAAATTCCCAATTCTCCCTTTGGTGCTTCGACTCTCGCATAAAGTTCTTGCTTCGACAATTCAAAAGTCGGAGAAGGTTTTTTACTAATGAATCGATAGTCAAACTCATTCCATACAGTATCTTTTACTCTATCAAAGCGGCGGATTTCTAAATTTTCATAGGGACCTCCCGGAATTCCTTCTAGGGCCTGTTGAATAATTTTTATAGATTCTGTCATTTCACTGATTCGTACTAAATAACGAGCTAACGAATCCCCCTCTTTTTGCCATTGGACTTCCCAATCAACTTCATCGTAACACTCATAATGATCAACTTTACGAAGATCCCATTGTATTCCGGAAGCTCGTAGCATTGGTCCCGACAAACCCCAATTTATTGCTTCCTCTCCACCAAGAATACCTACTCCTTCAACTCGTTCTAAAAAAATAGGATTCCGTGTAATAAGCTTTTGATATTCAGCAATTCCGGTTAAAAAATAATCGCAAAAATCCAAACATTTATCTATCCAGCCATGAGGTAAATCAGCAGCGACTCCACCAATACGAAAAAAATTGTGCATCATTCGCATACCGGTGGCAGCTTCGAATAGGTCATATATCAATTCTCTTTCTCGAAAAATATAGAAGAAAGGAGTCTGTGCCCCAATATCTGCCATAAAAGGGCCAAGCCATAACAAATGCGAAGCTATACGACTTAACTCCAACATAATGACTCTGATATAACTGGCCCTTTTAGGGACTTGAATATTGCCTAATTGCTCTGGCGCGTTTACAGTTATTGCTTCTGTGAACATAGTAGCTAAATAATCCCAACGTGTTACATAAGGCAAATATTGTATAATTGTTCGATTTTCCGCAATTTTTTCCATACCTCTGTGTAAATAACCCAATATTGGTTCACAGTCAATAACATCTTCACCATCTAGAGTAACAATGAGTCGAAGAACACCATGCATTGATGGGTGGTGAGGTCCCATATTGACTATCATTAGGTCTTTTCTTGTAGATGGTACAGTCATAGGTTTTTCCTGATTCATTCTTCCATGAATTGCTGAAAGTGAAAAGAAGTTCATCAAACTTTAAGCGAATAATTCAAACTAACTCTTCAAATTAACGAGTTTTTCTCTCTCGAATATCCAACTGCCCTATTAATTCTTTATAACGTGCTCTATTTTTTTTTGACAAATAAGCCAACAACCGTTGACGTTTTCCCAGAATTTTACGCAGACCTCTCTGAGATAAATAGTCTTTTTTGTGCAATTCCAAATGTGAAGTAAGTCTCCGTATCTTATTGGTGAAACTTACTACTTGAAATTCAACAGATCCTCTGTTTTCTTTGTTTTCTTCTTGTTCTTTCAAAAGAATTGAAATAAATGAATTTTTGACCATAAAATAATTGGACACTCCCCTTTTTACAGATATTTATTTTTTTAATCAGTAATAATAATGTTATAAATTTTCATGTAGTATACACAACAATCATCATTTCTTTATATTGATTTTCTCAATTAACATTAATCAATCCGATTTTTGAGTTCATTTGGATAGTGATACAAAAAGACGATACCAAATAGTTTAGTACGAAGATTCTGTATATATAGGAAACTCAAAATTTAAAATTAGGGATACATATATATCCTTAACATACTAAAGCGGCTACCATTATTGGTGTGAAACCAATAGCGATTCATACAAGCTAAATCCTCTAATCGATAATTAGGCCAAAAAAAGAAGTTTAATTTAATTAATTCATTTTTTTTTTTGTCAAAATTTTTACTTTCATCCAAAAATTGACTCCAGTTTTTTATCTTGTTCTCCTTACATAATAATGGATTTATCTGCACATTATTTTTATTTTTAAAATTGAAAGAAATTAGAATTCTCAATTCTCTACGACGTCTAGACGATAAAATTTTTTCAGGAACAAGCAAATAATAATTATTTTTGTCTTTATTTAGAGTTTTTGTTTTATGTCTTGAAATGGATTTATCAAAATTATTCTTAGCAACATTTTTAAGGTTTCGGTATCTTTGATTACTTTGGTGCTTACTTTTATGAACCAAGGAAATACCTATGATTTGATACATAAAAAACTGTCCGTCATTTTTTACAGATAGCCGGGCAGGTTCCATAATTAATATTCCCTTTTTCGTTAATTGTGTAAGATTTAAACGTCTCCTCATTATATCCAGATTCATTTCTTTCCTTTGAATATAGGATATAGTAATTTTTCTTACATTTATGAGGCTAACCAGGAGACCATATATCTGGATATTATTCATCATTTTTTGATTCAATTGATTCAAACGTCCAGTCCATCTTAATTGCAAAGGAAAATCTCCTTTAAGGAATATTTTTAGTTTTTCGATCGATTCTAAAAAAGATTCTTCATTATTGTTTTGATTCTTTAATTCAAAATATTGTTTTGAATTGGATGGGCTAAAATTTAAAAAATCCTCATCCTCCTCTTGCTTTCCCTTGATGTTTTGATTTTCAATAAAATTTGGATTTATATTTAAATTAAAAAGAAGTAAGTTACTTGGGATAAACCAAGGTTTCTCTTTATATTTATGATAAAGTATCACAAACTCTGGAAAGAAAAACAATCTCGGATTTGATATGAGGCGGTTTAAGATTAAGAATTTTTCATTCATTCCCATCCAATCAAAAGACATTCCCATCCAATCAAAAAAGACCTTTTTGTAATTCATTTCGGAATTTGAATCAATCGGAAGATAAAAAAGACCATTATTATGAATTTGATCACTTACTTGGATTTGGTATTTATTAGGTTCAACCTGAATATTTGTATTCAATTTCCAACCCAAATATTTTCTATCTGTATTTTTTTCCATATATATACTATCACTTTTTCCTAAATGATTCTTGATAGGAATATTTTTGAGTATGTTAACAATTTTTTCTTTATTTCTGGTAGAATTTTCTTGCTTCTTATTTGTTTCTACTGATGATCTATAAATATAGGACTTCTTTTTAGTTTCAGAATGAATATATTTATATGATAAACGATTATATCTATAGTTTTTTTTAAAATTCTCTTCTTTATTTGGTTTTGGTAATAAATAGACTTTCGAATTTTGTTTTTTTTTGTAATCAAATAATTGGTCGTTTTTATAGGAATACCATTTATTTAGATCCTTATTTTGAGATGTATGGCATTTCTTTTTTCCATTTCTCCCTTTTTGTGGAACTAATCTAGACCATGTAATCTGAGATAAATCGTATTGATAATGACCTCTTAACCAGTTTTTCCATGGATTCATTCCATAATTTGGAAGTTTCTTATGTCTTACTTCGGAATCAAATATTTCTTGTCTTCCAAAAAAATCCTTTATTTCATTTTTAAGAAAAAAAGACGGTCCATTATACTGAAGAATAGATCTTAACTTATTGAAGTTAATAACCTGGGTTTGTGAGAATTTTAAAAATACATATTTTTGTGACAAGTAAGATAAATCAAAAAAAATATGTGACTTCCGCTTACTATTTCTAAGATTATCAAAAGCCTTTTTTATAGTCATAGTTGAAATCAAGTCAATTTTATTTTGTTTTGTTTTATTCATTTTTTCTTGATTTGTTTCCTTATTGTCAATGTATTTATCAATAATTTTTTTTGTTGATTCCATAAAAAGTTGTAGAGCGATTCTGCGCGTATTAATGATACATAGAAAGATATCTATGTATATTTTTTCAATTAAAAATTTCACTATTAATTCAATATTTTTTCTTTTAAATATTTTCCAAATTTTTGGGGGGGATTCTCCATTATTCTTTTTCTTTTTTTTTTTTTCCGGCGTTACTTTTTTTTTATTTTTTTTCATTATTTCTATTTGATTTCTGATTGTATTTCTTCTATCAATTCTATGTTTAATTTCTTCTTCTACCTGTGAATAATTTGTAAAACCTGTAGATCGATTTTGATTAAGTGATTCATGAATTATCTGATTGCTGATTATCAAATCCTTTTCTATTTCAGTTTCATTTGATTCATATATTTCTCTCGGTATAAATAATGGAATTTTCTTTCCTTTGAAAAGTTCTTTTATTATTTGTTTTACAAATAAAAATGCTTTTGCTTCTTTTTTTTTTATTTTTTTTAAAGCTCTTCGAACTCTAAAATTTAATTTTCTTATTTCGACTTTATAGTCTATATCTTTAAAAATAGGTTCAAAAAAGGAAGGTGTTTTTCGTGGAGGACCAAAAGGGTATTCCGTTTCCATTCCCAAAACTGTTAAAAAACAAGAATCAAAATCATCTTGTTGTTTTCTATCTCTATCAGAGAGTCGTAGCTTAGATCTGTGCCAAGGTTTCAAATGAAAGGGATATAGGATTTTGATCTGAAAACCTTCTCTTAACCAATTTTTAGGAAATTCTGTTTTGGAGAATTGAAGACCATTATAGCTGCATTTTAGATAAATTTCTCTATTCCAATCTTGGAAATCCTCGTACCATTCCGGAGATTGTCGTAATAAAATACGGCCAATATTCTTAGCTATTATCAATAAGGGTAATTTAATATATCTTCTAAAAATTGATTGAGCTAGTAATAGAACACTTCTTGATTTTTGTGCATATGGAATGTTTTCCCATAATTCTATTGTATCTTCCTGGTGGTTTTTTTTTATTTGGAATTGTTGATCTAAAATTTCGAATTCTGACTTTTTATCCAACCAATCTCTAATATTAAAAAAAAGTTTCATTAGGTCGGATATAGGAAAAGGAAAATCTTCCAGTTTTTCCAAAAAAAGCGGAGAATGGGGATTTCCTTGAGACAGTCCCCAAATAACCATTTTACGTCTTTGAATACGGATAGAGCCTTTGATTACGAATCGACGAAAATCTGGTTCTTCCAAATAACTTACAAAACCCGAGT